TTCTGAGAGCGGATCCAGAGAAGAGAGGCGCCGGGCGAACCTCCAGAATTATATGTTGGGCCTCATTCACTCCAATTCCTGTATCGCCGATCTACTCATTCGAGGGGACAAGGATAGCTCATTCAAGGTGGATCGGAGAACCGACCAAACTCTTGGTTATGTAAAGATCATGTTCGCCCGTCAGGTCACACTCTTTATTGTCAGCTGTAGCATCTCTAGCAGCTCGGCTTGCTGTTGGGTTAGCTCAGGCAGCAGCAGTCTTTCGCTTTTGGCATCTGCAGATCGAACCACCATGGGAAGGTGAGTGCATGCCAACGCCTTTACCTAACTATCTGGGGCCTGTCTCGCCTCTTTGTGTTTCTTCAGTTAGAGGCGGACCCGTAGGAAGGGGGGACGACCCGCCGAATTTACATCAGAAATCGCCAACATGAACACAAACGAAATCTTGAATTGCGTATAGAAACAAAACGAACCACTTCTATTCTTATTCTCGGAGCTGAGGTATGTATATGAAGAATGGCTTTTTGGTCCCTTTCGTCCAGTGGTTAGGACATCGTCTTTTCATGTCGAAGACACGGGTTCGATTCCCGTAAGGGATAGGTACTCATTCCCGGCCGGCGGTATCATTGCTGAGTGATCGCTCGCTATCTGGCTGGAAAAGGTGGTCCGGAAGCTTCCTCTCTCCTAGCAAGCAAGACGAGATCACCACTTCTCTCAGTAATTTACTTCCTGGAATTCTTCCTTAGCCTTTCATTTAATGTCCTTTCATAGATTCTCGAACCTCCGACAGAAAGAATCTCCATGCATGCGTTCTTTATCTCCTCCCCTCAGCCACACATCTCTTTCGTGCGCCCCCCCCTTTTTTTTGCCGTTTTTGTTAGGCATTGAACCCCACCTTAGGTGCTGAGTGGTGTCCTCCCCTCCCTAATACCTAATACATAGTTCCGTCTATGGAGCCTAAAGCTTAAACCATGGCAGTAAGCAGTAAGTTGGCCCAGTCTCTCGCCCAGCCTTCGCCCTCTTCAGTGGCCAAGTTGAAGCGTTCAACGGTTCTTCGGCCTACCACCTTTCTTTTTCAAGGTGGAGCTTGTTCAATTGAAGCTAATGCTATGCTGCCCTTCCCTTGTTCCAGAGAAAGCGGGGACTTTCTTTTAGCTACCGGCCCAAACAAAAGAGATTAGCCTCTTGATCGATCGATTGATTGGATCGAAGTACGAAGGGGTTTATTGAAGTGTGAGATCAGACAGACCGAGCAACTAGCTGCTGCAGGATTGGACGTCTATCTATCTCGACGGCGGAAGGAATGCCCTTCTTTCTTACGGCTCGTTACCGCAGCGCTCGTTCACTCCAAGTGTAGTCTTTTTTTTCAACCAACCAGACCAGTAGTGTATCAGCTCTGGCGAAAGAGATGCCGGGTCGGTCAATTGCATTAGGTAGGAGATGCAGGACCTGTCTTAACCGCAAGTGCATTCGCTATTCGATTCCATCCTCGATCCCACCTACCGTATGTATCTTCGGTCGGTATACTTTCTTCTCTATGTCGCCGTCTCATCAATGAGCGTAGATTGATAGAGATGGCTTTTGTGCCGGTCAATCTGTATCCCATTCTTCTGGTATATATAGTTTTGTTGGATCAAAGATCGGCAGGTGATCAGTCCTTTCTCCTCTGCCGTGGTTCATGCATTCTTCCTTCCACTTACGTGAATAAAGTTCCAAGGCTGCAAGATACGGCTCAAAGAACAAGCTTCTTTATATTTATTTATAGGTGTAGTTCCAGCAAGAAAACGCCCTATATATAAAGGCTAACGCGCAACGGCTTTCGCGCTAGTGCGCTCGTCCGTTGCTTGTTGGCTTCCTCATATAGAACTTTATCTTTTCTTTTTAAGCTTTCTTTTTCTCATTACGTGTAGTCAGCATCCGTATCGCGCAGGAGCTGTAAGCCTCGACCGATAGGGAGAGTCGCGCTACTGCGCTCGTCCGTTGCTTGTTGGCTTCCTCATATAGAACTTTATCTTTTCTTTTTTAATCTATTTCTCATCGAATTTGGATTTCTATATTCCTGATTTATGTGGTCGAAGCACCACTACACCAGGTGGTAAATTAAGTGTATCGTTCGCAGCCTTCATTCCTGCCTGCTCGCTTCCACACACGCCTTGCATTCTGAACGGTTGCCCTTCCTTCAGTCGAACCCTGCTCCCGCTTAGATGGAACAGGAGCCCTGCAAGAACTAGAACAGGTACAAGGGCAGGGCCGCCAATTTTATCGCTTATACAGACCTTGACTGCCGCAAATCCAGTCTTATACGCCCTATAGATGAGTAATAGGGAGCACCCTGTTTTTGGTCGTCCATAGGAAGAGAGGGGTCAGCGAGCAGGTGTTCCCCATCTTTGCTATAGGCAAACAGCCCCCATGTTATTCAGCGTGGGGAGCCTGCATGACAAGAGCAGGCAGCAGGCATGGTGCATGGGACCAACCACTTCTTTTTCTCGCCACGCCAGCC